GTTACTGTAGCTTATCATAAAGCATGGCACTGAAGCTGCCAAGATGTATATTCAACTATTCCAGAAACACAAAGATTTGGTCCTGGTCTTACTGTTACTTCTTGCTGAACTTACACATGCAAGCATCAACACCCCCGTGAAAACGCCCTAATACTCTACGCAAGGAGAATAAGGAGCAGGTATCAGGCCCACCATAGTAGCCCAAAACACCTAGCAATGCCACATCCCCACGGAAACTCAGCAGTGACAAACATTAATACATAAGCGAAAGCTTGACTTATTTACAGCAAATTAGGGCCGGTTAATCATTGTGCCAGCCACCGCGGTTATACAAGAAGCCCAAAATAACAGCAAAACGGCGTATAACGTGATTAAAAATAAACAAAAAAATTTAAGGTAGATCTTATATTCTTCTGTCATAAGTTTAAATATATATAATACCACTATGAAAATAACCTTAATATAATCGATTAATTTGAACCCACGATAGCTAAGATACAAACTGGGATTAGATACCCCACTATGCTCAGCCTTAAACCTAGATTCCACAACCCACATAAGGAATCCGCCAGAGAACTACAAACCAAACGTTTAAAACTCAAAGGACTTGGCGGTGCTTCAAACCCACCTAGAGGAGCCTGTTCTATAATCGATAATCCACGATACACCTCACCATCTCTAGCCCACAGCCTATATACCTCCGTCTACAGCTTACCCTGTGAAGGAATTAAAAGTAAGCATAACAGTTAACACAGCTAACAAGTCAGGTCAAGGTGTAGCCAACTGAGATGGAAGAAATGGGCTACATTTTCTATACTAGAATTATTTTAACGGAAAGAGCCTTGAAAACACTGCTCTAAAAGCAGGATTTAGCAGTAATATGAGAACAGAAAGCCCATATTAACAAGGACCTGAAGCGCGCACACACCGCCCGTCACCCTCCTCAAAAAACAATTACACTTAAATAAACTAAATATCCAATACATAAAGATGAGGCAAGTCGTAACATGGTAAGTATACCGGAAGGTGTACTTGGTATATCAAGACATAGCTTAACCTTTAAAGCATTCAACTTACACTTGAAAAATGCCTAATAAACCACAAGGCTGTCTTGAGCAATTAAACCTAGCCCAAACAACCAACAACCATCCTAAAAAACAACTACCATATACAACTAAAACTTTTAAAACATTCTCATTCGTCCTAGTATAGGAGATAGAAAAGACCATTGGAGCTATAAAAACAGTACCGCAAGGGAAAGATGAAAAACATGAAACAACCACCGAGCAATAAAAAAGCAAAGATTTAACCTTGTACCTTTTGCATAATGATTTAGCCAGCACATTCAAGCAAAGAGAACTAAAGTATGAAGCCCCGAAACCAAGTGAGCTACTTATAGGCAGCCAAAAATTAAGGCTATTAACCGTCTCTGTGGCAAAAGAGTGGAAAGACCAATAAGTAGAGGTGAAAAGCCTAACGAACTTGGTGATAGCTGGTTGCTCAGAAAAAGAATATAAGTTCTACCTTAAATTATCCAATAAACAATACAAAGTCCATGATACGAGAAATTTAAGAGATAATCAGCAGGGGTACAGCCCTACTGAACAAGGAAACAACCAAACAGTGTAAGTAAAAAATTTATACTACCAAACCAGTAGGCCTTAAAGCAGCCACCATTAAATAAAGCGTTAAAGCTAAGCCAAAATAAATATATAAAAAAATTTGTGACTCCACACCAAACTGAGCTATTCTATAATAATAGAAGAACTAATGCTAAAATGAGTAACAAGAATAAAAAAATCTCTAAAGCACTAGCTTAAATCTGTTCAGACAACCTACTGATTATTAACAAATGAACAAATAAAATAACAACTAAACTTTTAACCTATGAACTACATTGTTGACCCAACACAGGAGTGCACACAAGAAAGATTAAAATTTGTAAAAGGAACTAGGCAAACAAGAACCCGACTGTTTACCAAAAACATAGCCCCTAGCAATACAAGTATTAGGGGTGATGCCTGCCCAGTGACACTGTTCAACGGCCGCGGTATCCTGACCGTGCGAAGGTAGCATAATCACTCGTCTTTTAAATAAAGACTAGAATGAATGGCTAAACGAGGCTCTACCTGTCTCTTACAAATTATCAGTGAAATTGATATCCTCGTGCAAAAGCGAGAATAAACCCATAAGACGAGAAGACCCTGTGGAACTTTAAGTATAAGTCAACTACTAAATTACATACACCAACTCTAATGAAACACCACATACAGTTACTTGACCTTACTTTCGGTTGGGGTGACCTTGGAGAACAATAAAACCTCCAAAAACATACACCAAGATTAACAACCCAAAGTGCCGTAAAGCAAAACGATCCAATACTCTTGATCAACGAACCAAGCTACCCCAGGGATAACAGCGCAATCCCCTCTTAGAGTCCATATCAACGATGGGGGTTTACGACCTCGATGTTGGATCAGGACATCCTAATGGTGCAGCCGCTATTAAGGGTTCGTTTGTTCAACGATTAATAGTCCTACGTGATCTGAGTTCAGACCGGAGTAATCCAGGTCGGTTTCTATCTATGATTGTAAATTTTCCAGTACGAAAGGATCGAAAATATGCAGCCCATATAAAATACATGCTGCACTTTACATTAGTGAACACAACTTAACTAAGTACAAAGACAACCACCAATAACCTTAAATAAAGGCATTACGGTAGCAAAGCTGGTAATTAATGCAAAAGGTCTAAACCCTTTGACCAGAGGTTCAACTCCTCTCCATAATAACATGATTTCACTACAAAACCTACTACCACCACTAATTTATATAATTCCAATTCTTATCTCAGTAGCTTTCTTTACACTAACCGAGCGAAAAGTACTTGGTTACATGCAATTACGAAAAGGACCAAACCTAGTGGGACCGTACGGAATCTTACAACCGTTAGCTGATGGAGTAAAGCTCTTTATTAAAGAACCAATTTTCCCAATTAACTCCTCCTCCAAACTATTTACCATAGCCCCCATATTAGCCCTAATACTAGCCCTACTAATTTGATTGCCCCTCCCCCTCCCACTATCACTAGCCGACCTCAATCTAGGATTATTATTCTTAATCTCAATATCAAGCTTTATAGTTTATTCCATTTTATGGTCTGGATGAGCATCAAATTCTAAATACGCCTTAATAGGTGCACTACGAGCAGTAGCCCAAACCATTTCTTACGAAGTTACCTTAGGAATCATTCTACTCTCACTAATCCTGTTTACGGGAGGTTTTAATATACAAACATTTTCCACCACCCAAGAACCAATATACCTCATTTTATCATCCTGACCATTAATAATAATATGATATATCTCTACCCTAGCAGAAACTAACCGAGCTCCATTTGACCTTACCGAAGGAGAATCAGAATTAGTGTCTGGGTACAACGTAGAGTACTCTGCAGGCCCTTTTGCCCTATTCTTCCTAGCAGAATATACCAACATCCTAATAATAAATACCCTAACAGCCATTCTATTCTTTAATCCAAGCACACCAAACACACCAGAAATTTTCTCACTATCATTAATAATAAAAACAATTATACTATCCATCGGATTTCTATGAGTCCGAGCCTCATATCCACGATTCCGATATGACCAACTGATACACCTCCTATGAAAAAACTTCCTACCAATTACCCTCGCTCTATGCGCCTGACATATATCAATACCAATCTCAACCTCCGGTTTACCCCCAATATTATAGGACACGTGCCTGAAAACACAAGGACCACCTTGATAGGGTGGAAAATAGAGGCTAAAATCCTCTCGTCTCCTTAGAAAAACAGGACTTGAACCTGCCCCTAAGAGATCAAAACTCTTCATACTTCCAATATACTATATTCTAGTAAAGTCAGCTAATAAAGCTATTGGGCCCATACCCCGACAATGTTGGTTTAAACCCTTCCTATACTAATGAACCCCCTAGCAAAGGGGCTTATTACAATAAACCTAATCCTGGGTCCACTACTCACAGTATCAAGCAACCACTGAATCCTAGCCTGATGTGGCCTAGAAATCAGCACCCTATCTATCATTCCACTAATTGCTCAACAACACCACCCTCGAGCAACTGAAGCTTCCATTAAGTACTTCTTAACACAAGCAGCAGCTTCAACTCTAGTACTATTTTCAAGTATACTAAACGCTTGATATTTGGGCCAATGAGATACGATATTGATACACAACAACACCTCATGTATGCTTCTTACAGTAGCCCTAGCTATAAAATTAGGACTAGCCCCATTTCACCTTTGATTACCAGAAGTACTCCAAGGAGCCTCCACAATAACAGCATTACTTCTAGTCACTTGACAAAAACTAGCCCCACTAAGCCTCCTAGTAATAACACACCAACATTTAAGCTCTCCAATATTATTATTTATGGGCCTACTATCTACCCTAATCGGGGGGTGGGGGGGATTAAACCAAACTCAACTACGAAAGATCATAGCATTTTCATCAATTGCCCACCTAGGTTGAATATCTACTATTCTCACCATATCACCAAAACTTATACTCCTGACATTCTACCTATACCTCATTATGACTACAACCACATTCCTAATAATCGAGCAGTTAAAAACAAACAAAATATCTACAATTATAACATCATGAACAAAAACCCCATCGTTAAATACATTAATAATGCTCACCCTTATATCACTGGCAGGATTACCACCCCTAACTGGATTTTCACCAAAATGATTAATCTTACAAGAATTAATTAAACAACACATAATAACCCTAGCCACCTTAATGGCCCTAATCTCTCTTCTCAGCCTGTTCTTTTACTTACGAATCTCATATTATACAACAATTACCATACCACCAAACTCCCACAGTTATACTCAACAATGACGGCACAAAATACCCAACGTAAAACCCCATTTAGCCATAGTTACATCCCTATCAACATCCATCCTACCTATAACACCAATACTACTCTCCATAATTTAAAAGAAGCTTAGGATAATAACCTAAACCAGGAGCCTTCAAAGCCCCAAATAAGAGTCACAATCTCTTAGTTTCTGCTTTAAGGTTTATAAGACTTTATCCTATATCAACTGAATGCAACTCAACCACTTTAATTAAGCTAAAACCTTTGTAGATAAGTGGGCCTCGATCCCACAACATTTTAGTTAACAGCTAAAAACCTAAACCAACAGGCCTTTATCTACCGTATATAACCCAAGCCCCGATACTATTACTAAAGTATATCTTCAGATTTGCAATCTAACATGAACTTCACCACAGAGCTCTGATAAGAAGGGGAATTAAACCCCCGTAAAAAGGTCTACAGCCTAACGCTAAACACTCAGCTATCTTACCCATGATATTAAACCGCTGGTTATTCTCTACCAACCATAAAGACATTGGCACCCTATATTTAATCTTTGGGGCCTGAGCAGGAATAATTGGAACAGCCCTTAGTCTATTAATCCGAACAGAACTAAGCCAACCAGGCCCCCTAATAGGAGATGACCAGGTATACAACGTTATTGTTACTGCCCATGCTTTTATCATAATCTTCTTTATAGTAATACCAATCATAATCGGGGGCTTCGGAAACTGACTGGTACCAATAATAATTGGAGCACCAGATATAGCCTTCCCACGAATAAATAACATAAGCTTTTGACTACTACCCCCATCACTTCTCCTCCTACTAGCATCATCAGGAATTGAAGCTGGGGCCGGAACAGGATGAACCGTATATCCCCCACTAGCCGGAAACATAGCTCACGCCGGAGCTTCAGTAGACTTAACCATCTTCTCATTACACCTAGCCGGAGCATCATCCATCCTTGGGGCAATCAATTTTATTACCACCGCAATTAACATAAAAACCCCATCAATATCACAATACCAAACACCTTTATTCGTCTGATCAGTCCTAATTACAGCAGTCCTACTACTTTTATCTCTTCCAGTACTAGCTGCAGGTATCACAATACTTCTAACCGACCGAAACTTAAACACAACATTCTTTGACCCATCAGGCGGCGGAGACCCAATCCTGTACCAACACCTATTCTGATTTTTTGGTCACCCAGAAGTATATATCTTAATCCTCCCTGGTTTCGGAATAATTTCACATGTCGTAGCTTACTACACCGGTAAAAAAGAACCATTCGGTTACATAGGTATAGTCTGAGCAATGATATCTATTGGATTCCTAGGTTTTATCGTATGAGCACACCACATATTTACAGTGGGCATAGACGTAGACACCCGAGCCTATTTTACATCTGCAACAATAATCATTGCCATCCCAACAGGAGTAAAAGTATTCAGCTGATTGGCAACCCTCCATGGAGGTATAATCAAATGAGATGCACCTATACTATGAGCTCTAGGATTTATTTTTCTATTTACCATTGGAGGACTAACAGGTATTGTATTAGCCAACTCATCATTAGATATTGTCCTACATGATACATATTATGTAGTAGCACACTTCCACTACGTATTATCAATAGGAGCTGTATTTGCTATCATGGCTGGATTTACACACTGATTCCCACTATTTACAGGGTACTCTTTAAACCAAACATGGGCAAAACTACAATTCGTAATTATATTTCTAGGTGTTAATATAACATTCTTCCCACAACACTTCCTAGGTTTAGCAGGCATACCACGACGTTATTCAGACTACCCAGATGCCTATACCATATGAAATTCAGTATCATCAATCGGATCCATAATTTCCCTAGCAGCAGTAATCATAATATTAGTCATTATCTGAGAAGCCCTATCATCAAAACGAAAAATCATAGCCATCGAACCCCCTCTTATTAACGTAGAATGACTAAACGGCTGCCCACCATCAAGCCACACATATGAAGAAGCCCCACATATATTATAAAACCCAAGAAAGGAGGGAATCGAACCCCCTTTAATTAGTTTCAAGCCAACCACATACAAACCATTATGTTTCTTTCTTAATAAATAGTTTAACAAAAAGACGTTAGTAAATATATTACATAACCTTGTCAAGGCTAAATTATAGGTTAATCCCTTTACGACTTAATGGCACACCCATTACAACTAGAGTTCCAAGATGCAATATCACCCATCATAGAAGAACTACTGCACTTTCATGACCACACCCTTATAATTGTATTTCTAATTAGCACGCTAGTTCTATACATCATTTCATCCATAATAATAACAAAATTAACCCATACCAGTACAATAGATGCCCAAGAAGTAGAAATGATTTGAACAATCTTACCAGCCATTGTCCTCATCACAATCGCCCTGCCATCACTTCAAGTACTATACCTAACCGATGAAATTAATAACCCACATTTAACGATTAAGACCATAGGACATCAATGATATTGAACATACGAATATACAGACTACGAAAACTTAGAATTTGACTCATATATAATTCCTACACAAGACCTCCCTAATGGCTACTCACGACTTCTTGAAGTCGACCATCGAATGATTGCCCCAATAGAAACCCCAATTCGAATACTAATTTCCGCCGAAGATGTATTACACTCATGAGCAGTACCATCATTAGGAGTGAAAACAGATGCAGTACCAGGACGGCTGAACCAAACCAGCTTCATCATAATACAACCAGGCCTATTCTACGGACAATGCTCCGAAATCTGTGGCGCAAACCACAGTTTTATACCTATCGTCATTGAATCAACACCATTATCACAATTTGAAAATTGATCATCACTTCAATCACTACAGAAGCTAATAGAGGATAGCACTAGCCTTTTAAGCTAAAGAAAGAGACCAACCCACCTCCTTAGTGACATGCCACAACTAAACCCAGATCCATGATTATCAATTATATGTACCTCTTGACTAATCTATATGATTATACAACCCAAAATCAAATCCCACCTTACAGTTAACAGCACCACAAACAAACCAAAAAAAACCAAAAAACAAACCTGAACCTGACCATGAACTTAACCCTATTCGACCAATTTTCATCCCCAATACTAATGGGTATTCCATTAATTATAATTAGCTTATCAATACCAGCAATAATATTTCCAGCTAAAGACAACCGATGACTATCTAACCGCTTAATAACAGTACAGTCATGAATTATTAATACATTCACAAAACAATTAATACTACCAATCAATCAAGCCGGTCACAACTGATCAATAATATTAACACCCCTAATAATCTTACTAGTCATGTCTAACCTACTAGGACTGCTACCATATACATTTACCCCAACCACTCAACTATCTATAAACCTAGGCTTAGCTATTCCAATATGATTTGCTACTTTACTTATTGGGATACGAAACCAGCCAACCACATCACTAGCTCACCTACTACCAGAAGGAACACCCCTACCACTAATTCCACCCCTAATTATAATCGAAACCATCAGCCTATTTATTCGTCCAATCGCCCTAGGAGTTCGTATTACAGCAAACCTAACAGCAGGCCACTTACTAATCCAACTAACCTCAACTGCTGTATTAGCCCTATTACCAACCATTACCTCTCTATCCCTAACAATCGTAATCGTACTATTCATGTTAACAGTATTAGAACTAGCAGTAGCTATTATTCAAGCCATCGTATTTGTATTATTACTTAGCCTATACCTACAAGAAAACATCAAATAACCAAACAAATACATCCATACCACATAGTTAACCAAAGCCCATGACCACTAACAGGAGGAATAGCCGCATTTGCCATAACTTCTGGATTAATTATATGATTCCACTACAACTCCTACATCTTACTGGCAATTGGAATACTAAATATAACTATAACTGTATTACAATGATGACGAGATGTAGTACGAGAAAGTACATTCCAAGGACACCACACCCAACCAGTACAAAAAGGACTACGATATGGCATAATCTTATTTATCACATCCGAAGTTTTCTTCTTCGCTGGATTTTTTTGAGCCTTCTACCACTCAAGCTTAGCCCCCACCCCAGAACTAGGAGGATACTGACCACCAACAGGGATTACACCACTTAATCCATTTGAAGTCCCACTACTTAACACAGCCGTCCTCCTAGCATCTGGTGTAACAATTACCTGAGCCCACCACAGTATAATAGAATCAAACCGAAACCAAACAATTCAAGCCCTATTAATGACAATTTTACTGGGAATCTACTTCACCGCCCTACAAGCAACTGAATATTTCGAAACCACATTCACAATTGCTGACAGCGTTTACGGGTCTACATTCTTTGTTGCCACAGGTTTCCACGGATTACATGTAATTATTGGATCAACCTTCCTAATAGTTTGTTTACTTCGACAAATAAAATACCACTTCACATCAAATCACCACTTCGGATTTGAAGCTGCAGCCTGATACTGACACTTCGTAGATGTAATTTGACTATTCCTATTCATCTCAATTTATTGATGAGGATCATATTCGCCTAGTATATCAGTACAAGTGACTTCCAATCACTAAGTTTTAGACATCAACTAAAGACGAATAATAAACATAACAATCATAATCACATTAACCCTAATTGTATCAGTACTCCTAATACTACTAAATAACTGATTAGCAATTATAAAACCAAATAACGAAAAACTATCACCATACGAGTGCGGATTTGATCCCCTAGAATCAGCTTGACTACCATTCTCCATCCGATTTTTCCTAGTAGCAATTTTATTCCTACTTTTCGACTTAGAAATCGCTTTACTCTTACCAATCCCATGAGCTACTCAACTTTCTTCCCCAATCCTATCCATGACCTGAACCCTGATCATCCTAGCATTATTAACCCTCGGATTAATATATGAATGAGTACAAGGAGGATTAGAATGAGCAGAATGGGTGATTAGTCCAACTAAGACCACTAATTTCGACTTAGTAAATCATGACTATCAACATGATCACCCTATCACTGCCCTACACTTTAGTTACATTATAGCCTTTACCATCAGTATAACTGGATTCGCACTACACCGAACACACCTAATCTCAACCCTCCTGTGCCTAGAAGGAATTATACTTTCCATATATATCGCACTATCAATATGACCCCTTCAATTACAAACACCATCATTAACACTAACCCCTATACTTATATTAGCCTTTTCAGCCTGTGAAGCAGGTACAGGCTTATCCTTACTAGTAACCTCATCACGAACTCACGGGTCAGATCTTCTACAAAATATAAACCTCCTACAATGCTAAAAATACTATTACCAACAATTCTATTAATACCAACGACCATAATATGTAATAAAAAACACCTATATTCCACAACAACCATCATCAGCTTCATAATCGCCCTATTAAGTCTACAATTAATAAAACCCCTATTTACAACAACTCTAATATTATCCAATTCCTACCTAGGAGTTGATCACATCTCCTCCCCACTTATTATCTTATCATGTTGACTTACCCCCCTAATAATTCTAGCCAGCCAAAACCATCTATCAACCGAACCAACCATACGAAAACGAATATTTATTACCACAATTATTTTCTTACAAACATCCCTAATAATTGCCTTCTCTTCCACAGAATTAATTACATTTTATATCACATTCGAAACTACTCTAATCCCTACACTAATTATTATTACACGATGAGGAAATCAAGTACAGCGGCTAAGTGCTGGAATTTACTTCTTATTTTATACCCTTGTCGGGTCAATACCTCTCCTGGTTGCCCTACTATTCCTACAGTACTATATAGGAACACTATCATTACCACTACTTCAACTAAACATATCGGGTATACAAAATTCATGAGGTTACACAACATGATGATTTGCCATACTAACCGCCTTTATAATTAAAATACCACTGTATGGTTTACACCTATGACTACCAAAAGCACACGTAGAAGCTCCAATTGCAGGATCAATAATTCTAGCTGGAATTCTACTAAAACTAGGCGGATATGGCATTATTCGAGTGTCATTAACTATAACCCCGCCGATAAAAAACCTGCACTACCCATTCATAATTTTAGCCCTATGAGGGATCATCATGACCAGCCTAATCTGCTTACGCCAAACTGATCTGAAATCATTAATCGCATACTCATCAGTAAGCCACATAGGACTCGTTATCGCTGCAACACTAATTCAAACCACATGAGCAATCTCCGGCGCCACCATCCTTATAATTGCCCACGGCCTATCATCATCTATATTATTCTGCCTAGCAAACACAAACTATGAACGAACTAACAGCCGAACCCTAATTATTACCCGTAATATACAACTAATACTTCCACTCATAACCCTGTGATGGCTCACCGCTAGCCTAACCAACATAGCCCTACCACCGACCATCAACCTAATTGGAGAATTATCCATTATTACCTCAATATTTAACTGATCAAACATTACCATTACAATTACAGGCTTAGGTATTATCCTTTCAGCAACATACACATTATACATATTTTCAACTACACAACTAGGAGGAAGCCTGCCACCAAACATACTAACCATCCCACCAAGCCAAACACGAGAACACCTAATCATGACACTCCACATCTTACCTATAATACTCCTAATGCTAAAACCACAACTAATTTCAGGCATCCTATGTTAATATAGTTTCAAATAAAACATTAGATTGTGGATCTAAAAATAGGAGTTAAATCCTCCTTATAAACCGAGAAAGACATACATAAGAACTGCTAATTCTTACAACTGAGACTAATAACCCCAGCTCTCTCACTTTTAAAGGATAGAAGAAATCCAATGGTTTTAGGCACCATAACCCTTGGTGCAACTCCAAGTAGAAGTCATGCATGTACTACATTTAATTGACCCCAAAACACTATACCTATTACAACTACTCATCCTTGCTATACCACTAGTCATATCATTATCACCAACACTTACAAAATGGGTCTGAACCCCAAAAAAAGCCATCACAACATCACTACATCTATCAATTCTATTACTAATCATAAAAATATGATATACAAATGACTTCACCATATCCACCTTATTCAAACTAGATACGCTAAACATTGCACTCAATGTAAATTTTGACATATACTCCGCTACATTTATACCCATCGCTCTATTCATCACACGAACCATCGCAGCATACTCAGAGTGATATATGGCCTCAGACAAACAACGAGACAAATTCATACAATACCTTCTAATTTTTCTTATAGCAATGCTCACCATCACCACAGCCAATAATCTATTCCTCCTATTCATCGGATGAGAGGGAGTAGGACTAATATCCTTCCTACTAATCACATGATGGCGGGCGCGAATAAAAGCCAACGAATCCTCATTACAAGCTATTATTTATAATCGTATTGGTGACGTAGGTCTAATTATAAACATCTGCTGATTTATATTACTTATAGACACACTAGATATACCAATAATCTACTCAACATCACACATCACCCCAATATTACCACTACTAGGGTTCATCCTAGCAGCAATAGCAAAATCAGCCCAATTTGGAATACACCCATGACTATTAGCAGCAATAGAAGGCCCAACCCCAGTATCAGCTCTACTACACTCAAGCACAATAGTTGTCGCAGGAGTGTACCTACTCATCCGAATACAACCCCTATTAATAAATAACCATACAGCCCTATCCCTCTGCCTAATCTTAGGTGCCACCACCACACTGTATGCAGCCACCCATGCCATTTCAAAAAATGATATCAAGGAAATCATTGCTTACTCAACACTTAGCCAATTAGGCCTAATAATAGTAACCGTAGGGATATGCCTTCCTGAATTAGCCTTTCTACACCTATGCCTACATGCATTCTTTAAATCCATGCTATTCTTATGCGCAGGAAATATTATCCACACCCTAAACGGTGAACAAGACATCCGCAAAATAGGAGCACTACACAATACCCTCCCGACTACATCATCATGTTTCACCATCGGAACACTCGCCCTAGCAGGAATACCTTTCCTATCCGCATTCTACTCCAAAGATATCATTATCGAATACACCATAACATCCCACACCAATACCCTATCTATGATTATAGTACTGGTAGCAACATCATTTACCACAGTGTATAGCATACGTATAATAATAATTGTATGAACCGGACAACCATTACACAATCCAAATCCACACTATGAAGAAGACCAAAAATGCACTAAACCAATTACCCAATTAGCAAAAGGGAGTGTTATAGCAGGTTTAGTTATGGCACTCACATTAAACCCATTACAAACTCAACCAATAACTATACCAACAACCTACAAATTAACAACACTTACCATTATAATCACCAGTTTACTATTTGCCACAAACCTAATGAATATAACACAACAAAAACCATCACGAGCTAACACAACAACAATAACACACCGAATTATATCAAACATAGTATTACTAAAAGCAGAAAAAGAATCAACACGCCTAATAGACCAAATATGATACACAAATTTAGGACCAGATCTATTAACAAAACACCAAAAACCACCAATCATAATCACAACCTCACAAAAAGGCCTAATTAAACCATACCTATTTTCATTTATTTACCTACTAATATTAACACCACTACTATTTTAACTAATCTATAAGGGCAAACAAACTACACCTTAATAACCTAATAACACGAACAGTACCACGACTTAAACCTCGAATTAAAACTAACACCACAAACAAAGTAAGCAACAATCCAACCCCAGCAATTAAAAACATAACACATCCAAAATAATAAAACAAAGACAACCCACTAAAATCAACACGAACAACAGAAAACCCATCGAAATCAGCCGTTTTATCACCAATTTCAACTATACCCCACCACAAATCAGACCCAACAAACATAAGGACCACAATAAGAAGAATATAATTGAATACATTAATAACCCCCTCCCAGTTAGACAAAGCAGCAGGAAAAGGCTCCAATACTAACGTTGCCGAATAAGCAAAAATAACCAACATACCCCCCAAATAAATTAAAAATAATACTAAAGAAATAAAAGACCCACCTTTCCATACCAACACACCACACCCAAATACCGCCCCCATTAACAAGCTTAAAATACCATAGTAAGGCGAAATATTAGAAGCTACACCAACCATTCAAAATACCAAACCAAAACCCAATAAAAATGAAAAATAAATCATATATTCCAATTCGGATTCACACCGAAACCAACAGCCTGAAAAGCCGTCATTGTAATTCAACTACAAGAACCTAACCCCACACTACACCAAACAACCAAATACTACGACAACATACAAACAACAGGAACTATCAACCATAAACCATAAAAAACATAAACCCCTTATTAAAAATTATTAACAACACACTAATCGACCTACCAACCCCATCCAACATTTCGTACCTTTGAAACTTTGGATCACTACTAGGGATATGCCTGATTGTCCAACTAGCCACAGGCCTATTTTTATCTATACATTACTCACCCGATATCTCCCTAGCATTCTCATCAATCTCCCACATTCACCGAGATGTTCAATACGGATGACTAATCCGAAACGTACATGCCAACGGGGCCTCACTATTCTTCATATGCATCTACCTACACATTGGGCGAGGAATTTATTATGGTTCCTACCTCTACAAAAAAACTTGAAATACAGGAGTAATTCTCCTCCTACTAGTCATAGCCACTGCATTCGTGGGTTATGTACTACCATGAGGACAAATATCATTCTGAGGGGCTACAGTAATTACCAATCTTCTTTCAGCTATCCCATACATCGGACCAACACTCGTACAATGAATCTGAGGTGGATTTTCAGTAGACAACGCCACCCTAACTCGATTCTTCACATTTCACTTCCTAATCCCATTCATAATCATAGGAATGACAATAGTACACCTACTATTTCTACATGAAACAGGGTCGAATAACCCAACGGGCATAAACTCCAATTGCGATAAAATCTCATTCCACCCATACTTCTCTTACAAAGACCTCCTAGGATTCACCCTAATAACATTATTCCTCCTAACCCTAGCTTTATTCCACCCATACCTCCTAGGAGACCCAGACAACTTTACACCTGCTAATCCACTAGTAACCCCACCCCACATTAAACCAGAATGATACTTCCTATTCGCCTATGCTATCCTGCGATCAATCCCTAATAAACTAGGAGGAGTTCTAGCATTACTACTGTCAATCTTAGTCCTACTCCTAATGCCAATCCTACACCTATCAAAACAACGAACAGCTACATTCCGACCCATTACCCAAACAATATTATGATTACTAGCCACCGACCTGCTAATCCTAACATGAATCGGTAGCCAACCAGTAGAAGACCCATTTATTATAATTGGACAAATCGCCTCTTCACTATACTTCACCCTCATCCTAATTATCCTACCAGTAGTAAGTATAAGTGAAAACAAAATATTAAACCAATATTCAAGTAGTTTAACCCAAAACTCTGGTCTTGTAAACCAAAAATGAAGCATCTAACCTTCCTCGAATAATCAAAAGGGAGAGACTCAAACTCCCATCCCCGGTCCCCAAAACCGGAATTTTAAATTAAACCACCTATTGACCCAAAACACATAATACACCAACAGCTCGACCTATAAAAATTTCGGTACCCCCCCCACCCCCCGTAGCCTCATAATATACTACGTTGTTGTTTAGTTTAGTACTTGCTATGTATAATCGTGCATAAATTTACTTACCCCTAGCATATCACCTATATACTTTTTATGTATAATTGGACATGGAGTATGGTAACGGTACATATATATTAATGGTCCAGGACATAACATTACGTCATTATCTACACCATGAATTTGACTAATATACTGTTTATTGCCTATCTAGCTATTCTCGAGAAATCATCAATCCTTGTAGGTAAGATACCTCATGCATATTTTCACGTCCATAATAATAAGTCGGTCATACGTCTCTTTTTAAGAGGCCTCTGGTTGTTTTTTCAGGGACATTCTTATCTAGCTGGCCATACGTCTCTTTTTAAGAGGCCTCTGGTTAATGTGTTCTATACATTAAGTTAGTAACTAGACATCAATTGGTTTTATAGGCATATAGTATTTTTATTTTCTCTTGTAATCTCAGACCCACATACCTGATAGCCTGCCGGATTCTATTAGACTGGACTTACGTTCAGATCATTCTCATCTAGCATATTCTTATAGTATGGTGCATTTAGGTTAATGCTTGTAAGGCATATATATCAATAAAAATTTTAATAAAACAAAAAAATTTTCTTGTTATATATACAAAAAAAACACACAATATACAAGATTATGCACCAAGTACAGTGTCGAAGAATAATCCTTTTATAAGCACTAAATTCTGTGCCAAAATTGTATTAAAATTATGCACCAAGTACAGTGTCGAAGAATAATCCTTTTATAAGCACTAAATTCTGTGCCAAAATTGTATTAAAATTATGCACCAAGTACAGTATCCAAAATAATTATCAATTGGGTAAAATGTATACCAATAAAATCACAACTA